TGAAAGATAACCCAAAAAATCAAAAGAATGCTTGGATAATTGGTTTATATGGATTCTTCCTGGTTGAGACCATACATAAAAATGACATTGCCAAAAATGGACAAGATAATATTTCCACTTATTCATCAGAAGAGGAGTATCTTTTGATGCCAGAATCGATTTTCCTTGATATCTAACATACTGTATAAAAGGATCCTTGAAGAACCATAAGGTGGCCGGAAAATCGTTAGCAAAGACTTCTTCGACAGGATATTTTATTTTTTCATAAAAACGTATTCGCTCAAAAAGAATCCCAGAAGAGGTTAATCGTAAATGATTAGATTGGTTACGGAGAAAAAGTAAAATGGATTCGTATTCACATACATAAGAATTATATAGGAGCAAGAATAATCTTTGATTACTTTTTGCAAAAATGGATTTTTTTGGAGTAATAAGAGTATTCCAATTATAATACTCGTGAAGAAAGAGCCGTAATAAATGCAAAGAAGAGGGATCTTTCACGCAGTAGCGAAGGGTTTGAACCAAGATTTCCAGATGAATGGGGTAGGGTATTAGTACATCTGATGCATAATTTAAATGTGGAAATTTGTCCTCGAAAAAAGGAAATATTGAATGAATTGATCGTAAATTATAAGATTTTACGGTTTCTGTCTCCTCTAAGGAAGATACTAATCGTAGGGAAAACGGAATTTCCACAATGACTGCAAATCCCTCCGATATCATTTGAGAATACAAATTTTTGTTGTACCCAAAAAATTTATTTTGATTCGAATCATTAAGGGAAATAATAAAATGATTCTGTTGATACATTCGACTAATTAAACGTTTTATAATTAGTAAACTAGATTTCTTGTCATAACCTACATTATCCAACAAAACGGATCTATTTAAACCACGATCATGAGCAAGTGCATAAATATACTCCCGAAAGATAAGTGGGTATAGGAAGTCATGTTGCTGAGATCTATATAATTCTAAATATCCTTGAAATTCTTCCATTTAAAATTCAATTTGAATCAGAAAAGAAATAGGTGATTTATTGGGTTATCAAATGATCCGTAGTACGATACAGTCAAAACAAGGTATTTATATTATAGTAAGAAAAAATTAGATACCTCGGAAACAAGTCAAACTCATCAACGGACTCTCCAGACCCTCCCTTTCCATATAATAGATTTATGTTCATTTATAGGATAACAAGATAGTTAGAAGCCCTTTATTTTATCAATCCAATCGCTCTTTTGATTTTGAAAAAAAAAAATCTCTTTATCAATATACTGCCTTCTTCTACACATTTATCTCTACCCCATAAAGGGGAATAGCTAATAGTTAGGATTCATAAGAAATTTCTAATCCACTCATCGGAAAAGCTTTTCCCGCATCAAGCACTAATATATTTTTAACGTCTAATTAGATGGGGTAATCATTCAAAAATGAAGAACAGAAGCTCGTTACTTTTTATTTCCCTAGAATTGGAACCTCTAGTAAGGCTCTACCCATTTATTCATTCGACCCCCCCAAAAAATTCTTTTTTTTTTTTTTATTGAATTTAAACAATTGAAATAAGATTTTGGACCTATTCAGTAAGAATGAAATATTCTCAGAATTATCCTACGACATGCTGCTTTTTCCATTCATTCCTTTCAGGATCAGTCGTGGTCTTACAAACTCTACCGATGGTATGGACGAATCTGTTGCTTCATACAAATGTGTAAAAGATGCTAGCCGCACTTAAAAGCCGAGTACTCTACCGTTGAGTTAGCAACCCAAATAAACAAATTAGAATGTGTAGATACAATCAGAATCCCAATAAATAACGAAATTGAATGGTACAACACAATCAAACCATTAAAAAAAAAAAAAAAATGAAAAAAAAACTCTAACTGAACATAATAAAAATGAACAAATCCGACGAAAATACAAAAAATTCTCAAATAAAAGATAAAATAAGGATAAAATCAAAGATTTTCAAATATTTATAGACCGCCTCTTGTCTCTCTTCTCTTATATTATCCATTAATTAGTATATATCAATTAGTATATATCGAGTTTAATTGATTAAAATCTTAATCAAAAAAGACTTCTTGTATGACAGAAAATATAAGAGCCTATTATTTGAATGAAATAAAATCTATGGAACAGGGATAAATAGATCCATTTATCCACGATCGGATTATATTTATTTGATACACTGTTGTCAATATGAATATTGAGAAAAGCATACGTATACAAAAGAGAAAACAAATTCTAAATCGAACTAACAATTCCGATTTCAATCAATTAAAATGAATCAAATTCAAATTATTTAAATTGAAATATAAAAAAAAACGAAGGACTTGTGTTGGATTGGCACTATATAATATAGGTGGAAGACTAAATTAAGGAAGACGGAGGAGAAGTAGAAAAAAAATGAGGTTTATTCAATAACTAAAATAAGCAGATTTAGTCCTTTGTTTTTTTTTTGTTCATAGAGTTCCAACGAAAACGGGGGTAATGTCAAATTTTTATGTCTATAGACCCCATTACTTCTACGTCATTTCTTATTTATTCACTTGATCTTTTTTTCTATATTTATTTTATTAATTGAATTTTGTTTGTTGATTAAGGCGAAGTTCCGTAAAAACCCCCGCCTTTTTTGAAATATCATGAACAGTTCCTGTAGGTTGAGCGCCTTTTTCAAGGAAGTATAGAATAGCAGGAACATTTAAATAGATTTGATTCTTTATCGGATCATAAAAACCCACTTTACGAAGATCTCTTCCCTCTCGTCGGGATCGAACATCAATTGCAACGATTCGATAAATGGCTCATTGGGATAGATGAAGAATACCCCCCCTAGAAACGTATAAGAAGTTTTCCCCTCGTACGGCTCGAGAAAATTAGAAATTATGTCTATGTATAGAATTACAATATCAAATATATATCCATAAAATAAAATCATCAAATTAATTAGACTATTGATTTTAGTAATTTTTTCTTATTCTTACCCAACAAAAAAGAAAATTAGTCGTATTTGCACCCTCATAACTCAAGTTGGATAACTCTGAAATAACTCAAAAGAGAAACCTTTTAGATATTTCATCTATTGAGCGGTCTCTAACCCTTTAATTGTCTGTCTTCTTTAGAATCCATTTTGATTCTTTTCTGATCTAGTTGTTAAGACAATTGAAAATGGTATTTCCTTGTTCCAGGATCTTTGCCTTGAATCATTGGGTTTAGACATTACTTCGGTGATCTTTAAATCCTTTCAAAACGGCAGCAACATACCATTTTTTGTGATTTCTTTCTGTCAAAGAATCATACGAATGTTTGATTCCTGCGTAATACACTTTCCTTTTGATTTGATCGAAAGAGTTTTACCAATTTCAACAAACTTTCCTTTTGAATTGGAAAGTTTCTCGAATAGGACCCTTTAAGTTTATGTATCGAAAATATACTTACGAAGCTGTTCCAATTTATTGATTGATACTAACCCTAGATTCTTGCCCCTGAAAAATAAATCAATACTTTCTACTCGAGCTCCATCCTATACTATATTATATTATATCATACCCCCCAAAAAAAGAGAGTTACAGCGGAACAGAACAAATGATGTCGAGCCAAGAGCACTTTCATTCCTATATAATATATAAAAAAATGGTGGATGTAAGACTCCACAGCGGATCATGTCCTTCAAGTCGCACGTTGCTTTCTACCACATCGTTTTAAACGAAGTTTTACCATAACATTCCTTCAGTTTGGAACCCATATGTAATTGATTCAATTATGGAATCATGAATAATCATTAGTTCGGATAGAGATTAATAGAATTTAATATTGGAAATTCTATAAAAATAATTTTTTTTTTATTTCTATTTTCTTATTTATATTATTCTAAATTTGAGAATACTTTTCGATTATTGTAAAAATCAAATTAGTTAACTAAATTCTAACTAATATAACACGAATAAATAAATATAATACGAAGAAACAAGTTATTTTGAATCTGTATCTTCAAGTAACATAATAGTGGTAGCATAAATTCAACAATTTCACACTTCTTCAAGTACCAAGAACTCATAGGAGTTCGTTACAAAGATTGAATTGATTGAAAAATCTCCTATCCGATATAATTATTTGCATTTTGCATAACATAAAGTTTTACAGCAAGGACCTTTCGTTTTTTATCATCAGTAAGAGAGAGAGAAATTCATATTGGATTAAACCATCTGTGATTAAAAAAAGATAGATAAAAAAACACTGATGTAAGGGAGAAATTTGATGTTGTTATTTTTTCATATTTATACTGATTTATACTGTAAAATCGTTTGCGTGTTATTTGAACTCAATTAAATTTGTGAAAAAGATAGGATTCCGCGGATTATGAAAAAAAAATAATAATCACATTCTATACCAATATTCTACTCTTAATACAGAAGGCTGTTCGAAAAGGCAATCTTTTATATATATTTTATTATGATATATTTTATATATATCAAAAAAAAAAAATTAGAAATATATTATATTAATAGAATGTTAATATAATGATCACATTATATAATAATATATATAGACGGGGTATGCTCTGGGACGGAAGGATTCGAACCTCCGAGTAGCGGGACCAAAACCCGTTGCCTTACCACTTGGCCACGCCCCATTTATTTCTATTCGACACTAATAAACACTAATATTGGTACGGGTTATTCGTCAACTCCAGTCTAAATATCTATTATTTCTAAAATGGATTACTAGAATTTTTATACATGTAGACTATACATGTAGACATAGAATTAAACTGAATTTATTGATCATTACATATAATTCAATTAAGATATTGTACGAAAGTATGATTTATTCTATTCTCTTTTGATTTGAGATATAGAAGGATTTTTGATTGGGTGAGTTCAAATCAAAGAAAGTTTTTTGGTCTATCTTATTTATTTTTATTCATTTTTTTTTCGTCTATCAATAATACCCTATTTATAATAATAAAATATAATAATAAAAAACTCGATTCAATTTATTAATAACTCAATCAAAATAAATACAATTATCCCCAAAAACAAAATGTTTGTTATGCTTAATATTTTAAGTTTGATCTGTATCTACCTTAATTCTGCTCTTTATTCCAGTAGTTTTTTCGTCGCCAAATTGCCCGAAGCCTACGCTTTTTTGAATCCAATTGTAGATGTTATGCCAGTAATACCCCTGTTCTTTTTTCTCTTAGCCTTTGTTTGGCAAGCTGCTGTAAGTTTTCGATGATATTTTTAATAAAGTCCCAGACAAATTCATGATTTATTCGAAAAAAATTCGTGGAATTGATAAGATCAGATACGTCTTACACTCTCAATTCAAATATTGAAATTCTTGTACAACCGCGACAAATCCGGATCACCCCACTTTATTTCTTGGTGTCAAAATAAAAAAGGGTAGGGTATGTGGTATAAAAGTGGAGAATCTATTCTCTTTTTTCCTAAAAAAAAATCTTGGAGATTGTGTAATGCTTACTCTCAAACTATTTGTTTACACGGTAGTGATATTCTTTGTTTCTCTCTTTATCTTCGGATTCCTGTCTAATGATCCAGGACGTAATCCTGGACGTGAAGAATAAAAAATAAGGTTTTCTTTGCTTGATTTTAAACTGTTATTAGTAAGATTTTATCTATTCCACTTCTTTAACTATATAATTTTTAACTATATAATAAAAATAATATAATAAAAAATAATAAAAATAATATAATAAAAAAGAGCTCGCGATAAATTCGAAAGAAAATGCCAAGTCGTCAATGAAAACGGAAAGAGAGGGATTCGAACCCTCGGTACGAAAAACTCGTACAACGGATTAGCAATCCGACGCTTTAGTCCACTCAGCCATCTCTCCTCTCAATTGAAAAAGGATAATACTATGTTACATTATAAAAAATAAGGCTTGAAAACGCCCGTCATAGTATATACTCTTATTTTTTGATTTCGTGATTTCGTCCGAAGGGGCTTTTTAGTTCCACGGCCCGGCCTGGTCAGTACTTAGCCGGGCCCGCCCTTTTGTTCCAACAAATCATAAATCAAAAGATTTATTAAATTTGAAAAAAAAAAAAATAAATAAAGAAAAAAAAATTGCTTGTTATTGCGATAAACAAAAAGAACCTTTTCAATTTTTATGATATATAATCAAATGGTATCGAATCAAAGTGCCATTTCTTTCTTAGTTAGTCCTTTTATTCCGGTTTAAATAAGAAAAAGGGAACTCTCGTTTCTTGCCACAACCCATTTTTGTGTTATGACTTAAGTTCGAGACAAAACCTCGGGCAAAAAAGCACTTGTTATTTAGTTATTTTGTTATTAAAGTGAAATGAATCCCCTTTTCCTAATCTCATTAGGTCCTCTGATACAAAAGGTAAACGCTCTAGTTTTCATGATTCTTTTCTGATCTTTTGTTTTAGTTTTGATTAGGGTCGACAAAAGGTCCATTTATATACAATAATCGGATTGTAGCGGGTATAGTTTAGTGGTAAAAGTGTGATTCGTTCTATAACCCCTTATATAGTTAAAGGGTCTTTCGGTTTGATTAATATTCATTCCGAACAAAAACTTTAGTTCTTAAAAGGATTGAATCCTTTACCTCTCAATGAAAAATTCGAGGAAGAATATACATTCTCGTGATTTGTATCCAAGAATCAATTTTAAATTGAAAAATTGGATTATGAGATTACGAAACATAATTTTTTTTATTGGATAAATACTTCCAATTGAATGAGTATGAGTAAAGGACCCATGGATAAAGATAAAAAGTGTATTTCTAATCGTAACTAAATCTTCAATTTTTCATTTCTATAGGGGGAATTGAAGCAAAACAGCTATTAAACAATGTCTTTGGTTTACTAAAGACATCGATAAATTGTTTTAGCTCGGTGGAAACAAAATACTTTTCCTAAGGATTCTTTCAAATAGAAGTAGAGAACGAAGTAACTAGAAAGATTGTTAGAATATAAACCCCCTCCTTTCTATAGGGATCGTCTAGAAAGCGGGTTGTTCTGAATAGATTTAAACATAAAAGCTGACATAGACGTTATGGGTCGGATTTTTTTATTTCGTTCATGTCTGAATCTGGGAATTTATCCATCTTCCATAAAGGAGCTGAATGAAACCAAAGTTTCACGTTCAGTTTTGAATTAGAGACGTTAAAAATGATGAATCAACGTCGACTATAACCCCTAGCCTTCCAAGCTAACGATGCGGGTTCGATTCCCGCTACCCGCTTTTACTTTATCGTTATAATCTTTAATATTCTAAAAATGAAATATTAATATTATTAAAATATTAAATAAAAAAATGGAATGAATCGAATTAATGTAATGCATCATTGACTTGAATACTAAATTCTTGGAATTCTTTCAACTATTTTTCCGAACAAGAAATATGAAAATTGGAGTGAAAAGCGTCCATTGTCTAATGGATAGGACAGAGGTCTTCTAAACCTTTGGTATAGGTTCAAATCCTATTGGACGCAGTTTATTTCCATAT